AATACAATCAAAGAAATAAGTGGAACTCTTGTATCGAGTTTCTTCATAGCGTTATCTATTAGAAATGCATTGGCCACCATTTTACTCCGTACCACTGAATAATTTAGTCGCACACTTGAAAGATAGCCTAAAAAGTCGAGAGAATGCTTGGATAATTGGTTTATATAGATCCTTTCCGGTTGAGACCCCGCAAAAAAATGACATTGACATAAATTAACAAGATAAAATTTCCATTTATTCATCAGAAATGGCATATCTTTTGAAGCCAGAATGAATTTTCCTTGATATCTAACATAATGTGTGCAAGGATCCTTCAACAACCAAAAGATAACCTGAAAATAATTAGGAAAGACTTCTGCAAGATGTTCTATTTTTCCATAGAAATGGATTCGCTCAAGAAGGACCCGAGAGGATGTTGACCGTAAATGAGAATCTTGTTTACGTAGAAAAAGAAAGATAGATTCGTATTCCGATACATAACAATTATATAGGAACAAGAAAAATCTTGGATTACTTTGTGAAAAAATAGAAATGGATTTCTTTGGAGTAAGAAGACTATTCCAATTCCAATACTCATGGAGAACAAATCGTAATAAATGCAAAGAAGAAACATCTTTCACCCAGCATCGAACGATTTGAACCAGGATTTCCAGATGGATCGGATAGGGTATTAGTACATCTAATACATAATTTAAATGGGAAAATTTGTCCTCTAAAAAAGGAAATATTGAATGAATTGATCGTAAATTATGAGATTTTACTATTTCTGACCTTTCTAAAGAAGATGCGAATTGTAGAGAAAATGGAATTTCCACAATGACTGCGAAACCCTCTGATATCATTTGATAATATAAATTCTTGTTGCATTTAAAAAATAGATTTTGGTTAGAATAATTAGTGGAAATAATCAAATGATTTTGTTGATCCATTCGAGTAATTAAACGTTTTACAATTAGTAAACTAGATTTATTTTCATAACTGACATTTTGCAACAAAATAGATCTATTTAAACCATAATCATGGGAAAGCACATAACTATACTCCCGAAAGATAAGTGGGTATAGGAAGTCATGCTGCCTAGATGGATCTAGTTCTAAATATCTTTGGAATTTTTCCATTTGAAATTAAATTTGAACCGAAGGTAAAAGGTAGGGTTTTTGAGATTATCAAATGATACATAGTGCGATACAGTCAAAGCAATAGTATTTATAGTAAGAAAAGACTAAATACCATGGCAAGAGATAAACTCATCAACGGACTCTCTATCCTCTCCTTTTCCATCTAATCGGTTTAGGGCTAAGAAGATGACTAAAAATCCTTTATTTTGTCAAGCCAATCGCTCTTTTGATTTTGGAACCAATCTCTTTATCAATATACTGCTTCTTATACACCTTCATCTCCACCCACTAATGGTGAATAGCTAATAGTTAGGACTCATAAAAAAAAGGATAATCCACTCAGGGAAAAAACCTTTCCCACATCAGGCACTAATGTATTTTTAACGTCTAATTAGAGTGGGAAATCATTCCAATTAAGATCCAATTAAGAACACAAGCTCGTTGCTTTTTTTTTTTCCCTATACCTATAATTGGAGCCATAGTGCTCTATCCATTTATTCACTTGACCAACCTTTGAATGCATTTTGTTCTGCGCCAAGAATTCAAGAAAAAGTTTTGACCAAGTCGATAAGAAAAAAATTCCTGGACTTCTTCATTGATACGACATGCTGTTTTTTCCATTCATTCCTTTTTGGATCAGTCGCGATCTTCCCAACTCTACAGATAGTGTGGACGAATCCATTTTTTCATATAAATGTGTAAAAGATGCTAGTCGCACTTAAAAGCCGAGTACTCTACCGTTGAGTTAGCAACCCCCCTCTTCAAAAAACATAAAAATAATCAGGATGTGTAGATACAATCGGAATCCCAATAAAAATACAAAAAGAAATTGAATTGCATGGCACAATCCAAATATTAAACTAGCAAGAAAATGAAATATAAAAATTTCGAATTGATTCTGAACATAAAAATGAATGGCTCAGATACAAATACACGAAATTATTAAATAACAATATGTATAAAATCTAAATTGATAGGTCATTTCTTGTCACGTATGTTACCTATTGAATAAAGTACAAAAAGCTATACTTATAGAAGGTAGAAAGATCCATTTACCCACACACAATGAATTATATTTGTTTGATACCCTGCTGTCAATATGAGTGTGAATGTTGAAAAAGAATACACTTGAACAGAATACAATGAAGAAAGCAAAAAAAAAAAATTATAAATTCTTAATCTTAATAATTAATAAAATAAAGAAAATTTTTGAAATCAAATTTAAATAATAATAAAATATAGATAAGATTAGAGAATTAAGATATATAATTAACAAACACAAGCCTAAGACTTGTGTTTGTTGGACTTGTGTTAAATGAAACAAGGGTAGACCAAGTTATATATAAATCATCCAACCCCCTTTTTTTGTATTGCATTGATTGAAGTTGCTTTGATTAAGACAGAATTGCGTAAAAACCCCGATTTCTTTGAAATGTCCTGAACAGTTTCTGTAGGTTGAGCACCCTTTTCAAGGAAATATAGAATGTCAGGAAAATTTAAATAGGTCTTATTTTTTATTGGATCATAAAAACCAACCTTTCGAAGAGGTTTTCCTTCTCTTCGCGATCGAACATCAATTGCAACGATTCGATAAATAGTTCGTTGCTTTCGACCACACCGTCTCAAGCGAAGTTTGAGCATATTCCTCCTTTAGTTTTCATTCATTTTAATATGTAATTAATTCCGTTATGGAATCATGAATAGTTGTTGGTTAAGATGATACTATCTATATCCAATCCATTTTTTTGAGTAATCCAGATTTTTGACTTCTATATCTATAATATATATCTATAATATATATGAATTCTTTTTTGTTTACATATGTAATTATATTAGTAATTAGATGAAAAGAGATAAGAGGATTGAAATAGAGCTTTTCCTTTTCCAATTGATCGCTATCTACTTCTCCGAGTAAGCATATGGGGATAGGGGGTTCTAAATCAAAGAATAAGGCAAAGAAAAAGCATACTATTTTACTGGATGCTAGATTCTCTTTCTTGTATAGGTACAAAACAAAGCAAAAGAAGTCCAGATTAAGCCACTCTTCCTTTTTTTTACCCTACCCTAGTAAATTAATCGACTTAATCCTCTTGCTTAATCACCTTGATTGAGTTCAATTAGTACTCTTAGTATTATAATTCAATTCAGAAATCCAAAAAGAGTTTATAAGTGGACTGCATCATTATCATTTAATGGATCGGGAATCGGAGGCACTTTAAGATTTCGATTTAGAGTGCATGATTGAAAACACAAATAGATGTGGGCGTAAGCTTTTTTTTTATAAAAAACGAACAGAAATATTAATTATCAAGGAGATGGGCATGGGATGAAAAGCGCATCCGGTTTTTTTATGACTTCAAAAAGACTTTTATCTATGTTCTCATCTTTCTCGGATCAAAAATAGATTCAATTGCATCAATATCTATTTGATTTGAACTCAATCCAATTTATGCAAAATATGATTCAAAGAAGAATCACTTGAAATAATTCAAAAATGAAGAAGAATCACATCTATTAGAATTTTAAAGATAAAATGGATTAGAATCTTAAATTAAACAGAAAGTTGTTCAAAAAGACAATCCTTTTTTATTCTCATATACTGAAAAAAAAGATTCTATATACCGAGAATACCTATTCTCATAGAAATAATGGGTATGCTCTGGGACGGAAGGATTCGAACCTCCGAATAGCGGGACCAAAACCCGTTGCCTTACCACTTGGCCACGCCCCATATTCTATTTCTATTCGTTACTAAATAAACACTAATATTAGTATTGGTTGTTCGTCAATTCCAGTCAAAAGATCTATGAACTAGATTGTTCATAAGATTTTGATACATGTAGATATAGAATTAAACTGAATTTATTGATCATAATATATAATTCAATTAAGATATTGGATGAAAGTACGATTTCTTCTATTCTTTCTTTTTTTTATTTGCGAATTGAATGAAGGTTTTTTTATTGGTCTACCCTACTTTAAAATTAAAAATGTTTAATATCTTATTCATTTTAAAATGAATAAGATATTCAAAACTCAATAAAAAAAAAGATACAATTATCTTTCTATTTTTAAGACAAAAAAATTTGTTATGCTTAATATCTTTAGTTTGATCTGGATCTGTTTTAATTCTATCCTTTATTCAAGCAGTTTTCTCTTCGCTAAATTGCCTGAGGCCTACGCTTTTTTGAAGCCAATCGTAGATGTTATGCCAGTCATCCCTGTGCTCTTTCTTCTCTTAGCCTTTGTTTGGCAAGCTGCTGTCAGTTTTCGATAAGATCTTAAATACTGTTCTAACCTTCCAAAATTCATGATTTAGTCACGAAAAAAAAATTCTAACAATTGATAAGATCAGATAAGTCGTAACAGTATGAATCCTCAAGTCAACGATCGAGATTCCTGTATAGCCACGATAAATCGGTATCCACAGATTTCCGCATTCTGCACTTTTTTCCATTGAAAGACCTTATTCCATTAGTCTATATATTATTAGAATACTTTATCATATATACGAGAATATTCTACTTAGAGTCCCCCATAATATCTAATTGTTGGTATGAAATAAATTGATAATGAAGGACTCGACCCAATTTTACAAATGCATTTCTGAAATGGAATCTTTTTTCTATTTCTATAAAGCACTTGATTTCTTGGTGTCAAAATAGAATATGTGTTCTAAAAATAGAGAATCTATTCTCTTTTTCCCAAACAAAAAAAAAAGAATCTTGGAGATTGTGTAATGCTTACTCTCAAACTTTTTGTTTACACGGTAGTCATATTCTTTGTTTCACTCTTCATCTTCGGATTCCTATCTAATGATCCAGGACGAAATCCCGGACGCGAAGAATAAAAAAATGGCTTTTTTGCTTTATTTTGAAATGTTCTTAGGATTTTCTCTATTTCACACCCTTAACTCTAAAAATGAAAAGAAAAATTATAATACTTAATAATATATATATGAAAAAATAAAAAACAAAAACCAAGAGGGTTTGACAAATTCTAAAGAGAATTAAAATATCAAGACCAAGCCATCAACGTAACAGAAACGGAAAGAGAGGGATTCGAACCCTCGGTACGAAGAACTCGTACAACGAATTAGCAATCCGACGCTTTAGTCCACTCAGCCATCTTTCCGAATTACAATGAATTGAATTAATTTCAGTATCGAATTAATAATTAATAAAGAATTAATCAAACTAATTACTAAACGAAAATTCAATAATTAATATTAACTATAAAAAATAGTTATATTATAGATATAAAATATAAAAATATGTAAGAAAATTTTATCAAATATCTAACTTTTATCTAAATGTAATTGCCGATAAAAGTTAGATAAAGTAAGTGCTCAAAAAAGAGATCTACAACCCAATATTCCAATCAATACAGACTCAATATACAATCTATCTATCTAGATATATTATATAGACCCTATTTTTTTTTGTATATAGACTAGACAAAAAAATACAATATATACTAATAATAAAAAAAAAGAACAATAAATAGCTTTTCGTATGAAATCCCTCCTCTGATTTCGACGGCCTGGCCCCGGTCGGTACCTAGTCGGGCCTTTTTTGTTATTGAAAGAAGAAATAAAAATCAGAAAGAGGACTCTTTCCAAGATATAGAATCATAGTCTCGTTTCTTATTTTCTTTTTTTTTACTTATTTTACTTTTTACTGGACACAAAAAAAGATAAAAGGACTGTGGTTTCTTCAACAATACATTCTTATGTTATAAATTCATTAGTTTTGGCCAGCAGCATCAGTCAACAAAAACCCCTCTCGAAAAAGAAAGCACTTTTTTAGTTTTTTGAGTTATTTAAATGAGTCTTCTTTTCCTAAGCTCATTATGTGTACTGACAAAAAAATATATCAATACTCTCATTTTCATGATTCGTTTTTAATCCTATATTGATTACGACCACTTACTTTGCTGGACAAAAGACCCTTTCTCTAAGATAATGGCATCATAGCGGGTATAGTTTAGTGGTAAAAGTGTGATTCGTTCTAGTAATCCCCTTAATAGTTAAGGGGTCCCTTGGTTGGATTCATATTCCGATCAAAAACTTTATTTCTTAAAAGGATTTAATCCTTCCCCTTTCAATACTTTCAATAAAAGATTCGAAGAAGAATATACATTCTCGTGATTTGTATCCAAGAATCAACTATAACTTCATAAACATAAATTGGATTATGAAATTACGAAACATAATTTTTTAATTGGATGAATATATTCAATTGAATGAGTATGAGTAAAGGATCCATGGATAAACATAGAAAAGTTTCTTTCTAATCGTAACTAAATCTTCTATTTTTTTTGTCGAGAAAAGATTGAAGCGAAATAGCTATTAAAAGGTGTCTTTAGTTTACTAAAGACATCCATTTTTTTTGAGTATTATTAGCCCGGCGGAAACAAAAGACTTTTCCTAAGGATTCTTTCAAAGAGAAATAGAGAACGAAGTAACTAGAAAAATTGTTCAAATTCCCCTCTTCTAGAGGGATCATCTAGAAAGCACATTCTTTTGAATGCAGTAAGAGAGAAAGCTGACATAGATATTATGGGTCCAAGTTAAAGAAGTTCAATTTCCTTTGTATTTTCTATTAAATTGTTATTAATAACAAGTTGATTCTTTTTTTTTTTGTTCACGTCTTATATCCGAGAATTTCTCGATAGCCCATAAAGGAGCCGAATGAAACAAAAGTTTCATGTTTGGTTTTGAATTAGAGACGTTAAGATGAATCAACGCCGACTATAACCCCTAGCCTTCCAAGCTAACGATGCGGGTTCGATTCCCGCTACCCGCTCTATATATTATTTATATTATAGACTCTATAAATGGAGTCGATATAGGATCCTTTTGGATCGAATAGAATAAAAACAGATAACAGATAGAATAAAGCAAAATAAGAAGAATTCACTTATTATTTGTAATAAAATTCCATTAAAATTAAATATTTAAATATAAAAAAAGTAAGATCCTATATTTTATTACTAAAACGAATTACATTCTTATTCTTTTCTATTCTTATATTTATTCTATATTTCGTTTTAATTTTGAATCATAAATTTAAAATAAAATTCATTTTGAAGAATTAATCCATCATTGAATTTAATACATTGAATTAAATAGGCAATTCTAATAATTATCTCGCATAAATTCAATTCAAAGTCAAAATGAGCAAAAAAATTGGAATGAAAGGCGTCCATTGTCTAATGGATAGGACAGAGGTCTTCTAAACCTTTGGTATAGGTTCAAATCCTATTGGACGCATGGACGCAATTTATTTCCATATGTTTGTTATTAGATTTTTCTCTATGTCAAGAAAGTTAAACGGTTCAGGTTTAAATAAGAGATACTTAGACTATAGCTATAGCTTTT